TCTAGCATTTGACTACGTACCACTAAAGGGTTTAATTGCAAACTTGACAGATAACCCAGAAACTCTAAATTTTCTTTAGATAATTTATTTATCTTGACCTTTTGCGATTGAAACCATACGGAAAAATAACATTGCCAGAAATTAACAAAATAATATTTCCATTTATTCATCAGAAGCGCCGTATCCTTTGTTGCCAGAATGCATCTTCCGTGATATCTAACATAATGTATGAAAGGATCCTTGAGCAACCCTAGGATCACCGGAAAATTATTAACAAAAACTTTTAAAAAATGTTGTATTTTTCCATAGAATAAAATTCGTTCAAAAAGGACTTCATAAGATGTCGATCGTAAATGCGAAGACCTATTGCGTAGAAAGAAAAGGATCGATTCGTATTCACATACATGAGAATTATATAAGAACAAGAAAAATCTTGGATTCAAAATTGATTTTTTTTTAATATAAAAATTCTTCCAATTGCAATACTCGTATAAACAGAACCGAAAAAAATGCAAAGAAGAGGCATCTTTTACCCGGTAACGTAGGGTTTGAACCAAGATTTCTAGATGGATGGGGTAAGGTATTAGTACATCTAACACATAATTAAAATGTGTTAATTTGTCTTCTAAAAAGGGAAATATTGAATGAATTGATTGTAAATTATAAGATTTTTTTAATTGTTTTCCTTGAAAAGAGGATCCTAATCTTAGGGAAAATGGAATTTCTACAATCACTGCAAATAAAACGGATATCATTTGATAATAGAAAAGGCTGGTATGTCCCAAAAAGGAGTTTTGGTTCAAATCCTTAGTGGGAATAATCAAACGATTCTGTTCATACATTCGCAAAATTAAGCGTTTCACAATTAGTAAACTATATTTTTTGTCATAATCCGTATTTTCCAAGAAAATAGAGGGATTTCTATTTAATCTATTTAAACCATGATCATAAGCAAGTACATAAATATACTCCCGAAAAAAAAGTGGATATAGAAAACTCTGTTGCCGAGCCCCATCGAGCTCTAAATATCCTTGAAATTTCTCCATTTGGATTGAAATTCGATTTGAACCGAAGGTAAAGTCTTTATTTTCTTGAGTTCTGAAATGACACATAGTGCGATACAGTCAAAATAAGGTATTAGACTACGAAAGCAATAGATACCTCATAAACAGGTAGACTGCTAACCGGATTCTCTATTCTCTATCTTTAATAGGTTTCTGTTCGTTATATTATAGAATAACAAAACAAGATTATTAGAAATCCTTTATTTTTTTAACCTAATCGCTCTTTTGATTTTGGAAATATATATATATTTTTTATCAATATACTGCTTCTTTTACACACTCCAACCTAATCCAAATGGACTAGTTAAAAAAATAATTAGGACTTATGAAAAAATTGATAATAACACGCAAGAAAAAAATGCCTTCCCATACCCGTATTAGGCACTAATTTATTTTTAACATTTAATTAGTTCGGGTAATTTTTCAAATTACGAATGGAAGCTCGTTTCTTTTTTTTTTCCTGGAATAAGGAAAACTGGTTTTTTATCCATCCATTTATATTTATTCACTTGACCCAAATTGGAATTCTTTTTTTTTTTACATCAAAAAAGGGTTGTACCGATCAGGAAAGCAAAAAAAATGTTATCTGAATTCTCCCTTGATACGACATGCTATTTTTTCCATTCATTCCTTTCAGGATCAGTCGTGGTCTTACAAACTCTACCGCAGATTTGGACGAATCCTTTTCTTCATACAAATGTGTAAAAGATGCTAGTCGCACTTAAAAGCCGAGTACTCTACCGTTGAGTTAGCAACCCCAAAAAACAAAAAAAGAACGTACTGCAAATATGTAGATACAACCAGAATAAAGAAAAAAATCCAGTCGTGTGTGCGTCAGGGATAAATAGATCCATTTATCTATGAGAGAATTATATTTGGTCCATACAATGTTGTCAATATGATTATGAATTTTTCATATAGTGAAACGAATAGAAAAAATCAATAAAAAAGCTTAACCCCTTGGTTTGTTAGTTCATACAATGAATGAAAACTAAGCCAGTTAAGATAATCTCAAATCTTTTTATACTTTTTTAGACCCACTTTTTATGGCCTTTCATTTTTTATGATGAATAAATTATTCATATAATAATATATATATTAGTTTTATTCAGAATTAATATATTATTTTCTATTTTATATACAGTATTTTTTTCTATACAGTAAAATTTTGTATTTATAAAAAAATTCGAATTTATATAATCTAGATCCAAATTTTTTTTCATAAATTTGTTTATGATTATAAAACATAATAGTTGTTCGCAGGTTTTTTTTAGTATTCGTATCTTAGGAGGAATACTATTAAATCAAAATAAATATGATGGAAGTGAAAGATAAGAGTAGATAAAATTTGATATCAAGCTATATACGAGTCTTTCACATCCTCTTTTTTATATTCCAAAAAGGTGTAGGACTCGAGTAAAATAGAATACAAAATATCGAGCCAAGAGCACCTATATTCCTATATAAAAATATAAAAAGTGGCGGATGAAAAAATCCACAGCAGATCAGGTCCTTCAATTCAAGTCGCACGTTGCTTTCTACCACATCGTTTTAAACGATGTTTTACCATAACATTCCTCTAGTTTGTGTAATTGATTCAATTATGGAATCATGAATAGTCATAGTTCAGTCAGTATATCGTAATCTATACCTTTTCTTTCTCTATGAATGGAATAGTGAATTTACGCGTAAAGGTTCAGTCAGAATTCAAATGAATCCCATATTAGTTTGAATAGAAATCTATATTTATATCTATATTTATATCTATAAATATAGATTTTTTTGAATTCGGTTAAAATAATGAAAAATAAGTTTATTCTTCTTTTCATTTCAATATTTTATTCTTAAAAAAGATTGGATTTTTAAACAGAAAGGATGGTGTACAAAGGCAATAGAAGATTGATTCGGTAATGACTATACTCTGGGACGGAAGGATTCGAACCTCCGAATAGCGGGACCAAAACCCGTTGCCTTACCGCTTGGCTACGCCCCATTTCGCTTTTTATTCAAGACTACTAAAAGAGTAATATTCCTATTGGTTGTTCGTCAATTCAAAATTAAATATAGGTTACATCGGTGCTAGAGTTTTAACACGTGTAGATAGCAAATAAAACTTACTTTATTGATCATTACATAGAATTCAATTAAGATATTGTATGAAAATATTATTTCTTTAATTCTCATAAGAGAATGAAAGGATTTTTGATTGAGTAAGTTCAACAAAGTCTTTTTAGACTATCTTTCTTTATTTTTTCCTTATATAAAAAATATATTAATAACTCAATCAAAATTAAATTATCCACAAGAACAACAATTTTTGTTATGCTTAATATATTTAATTTGATCTGTATTTGTTTTAATTCTGCCCTTTTTTCAAGCACTTTTTTAGTCGCCAAATTGCCAGAGGCCTACGCCTTTTTGAATCCAATCGTAGATGTTATGCCCGTAATACCTCTTTTCTTTCTTCTCTTAGCCTTTGTTTGGCAAGCCGCTGTAAGTTTTCGATAAAATGCAATTCTTAATACTGTCTTAAAAAAATTCATGTTTTTTGTTCTTCCAACAATTCAAAAGATCAAAAAATCTTGACGGCAGCCATACTAAATCTGGATCATTTCTATTTCCTAAATTTTATCCTCTTTTCCCTAAATGAAAGAACCTAATTAGATTCGAGTTCACAAAAAAAAAATATCTAGATGTTGGTATGCAAATCTGTTTGAATATGAAAGATTCGACTATTATCTTAATTACAACTGACTTTCTTAAACTTTTTTTTTTTCTTTTTTGGTATCAAAATTAGATATTTGATATAAAAATAGAGAATCTATTCTCTTTTTTTTTTTAGTAAGATCTTGGAGATTGTGTAATGCTTACTCTCAAACTTTTTGTATACACTGTAGTTATATTCTTTGTTTCTCTCTTCATATTTGGATTCCTATCTAATGATCCAGGACGTAATCCGGGACGTGAAGAATAAAAAAGAAAGGGTTTTTATTGCTTTATTTAATTAGTGGAAATGCTCTAATTTTATTAGGATTTTATCTATTACACATCATCAAAAGGAGAAAGGGAAAGAGAGGGATTCGAACCCTCGGTACGATTAACTCGTACAATGGATTAGCAATCCAACGCTTTAGTCCACTCAGCCATCTCTCCGAATCAAAAGGGATACTTATTAGGTTCCATTAAACAAAAAAAAGGTTTGAAAAAGAACCTTCTCCACTTTATTCTTAAAAAGCTTTCTTTTTTTGTATAGATTATTCTTTATATTATATATATTTTTTCATTTTCTATATTTTATTATATATATATATAAATTTCTTTTTTATTATATAAATATATTTATCCTCTATTTATATATATAATATATATATTACTATTATATAAATAAATGTTTTTGTTTTTATAGAACTTTCTCAGTAATTCTAGTTACATTAAAAATTTAGCTAAAGATTAGGCGCGAACTCGAAAGAGAAATAAATAAAACTACAATCATAGAAATAGAGAATCCTTTTTTTTGTCTCGTCAAAACACAAGTAAAAGATCTTTTTTATTTTAATAGCCTGGCCTGGTCAGTCCCCAGCCGGGCCTTTTTTTGTTAAAATTAAAAAGACTCATCCGATGGATTTTTAGACAAAAAAAGATTTGAAATAAAAAAAGTGGAATTTAATTCGCTTTTACTAATTTTATTAAGTCAACGCTAGAATTTTCTAATTTTTTTTCAGATTTTTTTATTACACCCCCGATTACTTTGTTCGACAAAAGGTTAATTTATATGCAATAATTGCATTGTAGCGGGTATAGTTTAGTGGTAAAAGTGTGATTCGTTCCTTTAATCCCTTTAATAGTTAAAGGGTCTCTCGGTTTGATTCATCTTCCGATCAAAAATTTTATTTCTTAAAAGGATTTAGTCCTTTCCCTTTCAATGAAAGATTCAAG